GCTAATGTAGCTTAAATAAAGCATAACACTGAAGATGTTAAGATGAACCCTAGAAAGTTCCATGAGCACAAAGGTTTGGTCCTGACTTTACGATCAACTTTGACCCAGCTTACACATGCAAGTATCCGCACCCCAGTGAGAATGCCCTCAATCCCCCGTCCGGAAACGAGGAGCCGGTATCAGGCACACCCCCTTAGCCCACGACGCCTTGCTACGCCACACCCCCAAGGGAACTCAGCAGTGATAAACATTAAGCCATAAGTGAAAACTTGACTTAGTTAGGGTCAAGAGGGCCGGTAAAACTCGTGCCAGCCACCGCGGTTATACGAGAGACCCTAGTTGACCATCACGGCGTAAAGCGTGGTTAAAGGACCCCTATAAATAAAGCCAAAGACCTCCCAAGCTGTCGCACGCACCCCGGAGGCACGAAGCCCACACACGAAAGTAGCTTTAACTACAAACCTCGATGCCACGAAAGCTAAGAAACAAACTGGGATTAGATACCCCACTATGCTTAGCCTTAAACTCAGATGTTACACGCACAAACAACATCCGCCCGGGTACTACAAGCGCTAGCTCGAAACCCAAAGGACTTGACGGTGCCTCAGACCCACCTAGAGGAGCCTGTTCTAGAACCGATGATCCCCGTTAAACCTCACCATCTCTTGCCCTTCCCGCCTATATACCGCCGTCGCAAGCTTACCCCGTGAGGGCCCCATAGTAAGCAAAAAGAGTAAATCCCAAAACGTCAGGTCGAGGTGTAGCTTACGAGATGGAAAGAAATGGGCTACATTTTCTATCACAGAATATTTACGAATAGCACCCTGAAACCAGTGCTTGAAGGTGGATTTAGTAGTAAAAAATAAACAGAGCGTATTTTTGAAATAGGCTCTGAGGCGCGCACACACCGCCCGTCACTCTCCCCTATAACCGTTCAAAACAGTAACTAACCAGACACACCATAAAACGGGGAGGCAAGTCGTAACATGGTAAGTGTACCGGAAGGTGCACTTGGCACATCAGAGTGTGGCCGAGTAGTCAGGCACTTCCCTTACACCGAAATCACATCCATGCAAATTGGATCACTCTGAGCCAAACAGCTAGCTCAAACCCCAAGATTAAACCAACAACATTACCACCCTTGTTTGACCCAAAACCTTCAAACTAAACCATTCTCCTGCCTTAGTACGGGCGACGAAAAAGGCAACTAGAAGCTATAGACACAGTACCGCAAGGGAAAGCTGAAAAAGAAATGAAACAACCCATTTAAGCCAAAAAAAGCAGAGACTAAACCTCGTACCTTTTGCATCATGATTTAGCCAGCATCCTTGAGCAAAGAGAACTTTAGTTCAAACCCCCGAAACCAAGTGAGCTACCTCGGGACAGCCTATTAGGGCCAACCCGTCTCTGTGGCAAAAGAGTGGGAAGATCCCCAGGTAGAGGTGACAAGCCTATCGAACTTGGTGATAGCTGGTTGCCTAAGAAATGGATAGAAGTTCAGCCTCGCGCTCCTCAACTCACCACACCCAATCATGAGACAGAGAAAGACACGAGAGTTAGTCAAAGGGGGTACAGCCCCTTTGAAACAGGACACAACCTTATTTAGGAGGTTAAGGATCACACTCAACAAGACTCCTGCTTCAGTGGGCCTAAAAGCAGCCACCTGTACAGAAAGCGTTACAGCTCAAGCAAACAACAAGTCTATTATTCTGATACCTAATCCAAAACCCCTTACCCATATTAGGCCTTTCCATGCCAACATGGAAGAGACCCTGCTAGAATGAGTAATAAGAAGGGAACCCACCCCCTTCTCCCAGCCTCAGTGTAAATCAGATCGGACCCACCACTGACAATTAACGAACCCAAGACAAGAGGACAATGTGGCCATAAAAACAACCAGGAAAACCCCACACTACATGATCGTTAACCCCACACTGGAGGGCCTCAAGGGAAAGACTAAAAGGAGAGAAAGGAACTCGGCAAACACAAGCCTCGCCTGTTTACCAAAAACACCGCCTTCTGCAAAAATCAACGTATAGAAGGTCCTACCTGCCCAGTGACTCACGTTTAACGGCCGCGGTATTCTGACCGTGCTAAGGTAGCGCAATCACTTGTCTTTTAAATGGAGACCTGTATGAATGGTGGAACGAGGGCTTAACTGTCTCCCTCCCCCAGTCAATGAAATTGATCTACCCGTGCAGAAGCGGGTATTTACCTATAAGACGAGAAGACCCTTTGGAGCTTAAGACAAAAGACCAACTGCACCAAGAACCCAAATAAAATGGCACCAAATAAAAGCAACAACTGGCCCGCGTCTTCGGTTGGGGCGACCGTGGGGCACAACAAAACCCCCATGCGGAATGGGAAAACTCCTAAAACCAAGAGAGACATCTCTAAGCCACAGAACATCTGACCATAAAGATCCGGCAACAGCCGATCAACGGACCAAGTTACCCTAGGGATAACAGCGCAATCCCCTTCGAAAGTCCATATCGACAAGGGGGTTTACGACCTCGATGTTGGATCAGGACATCCTAACGGTGCAGCCGCTGTTAAGGGTTCGTTTGTTCAACGATTAAAGTCCTACGTGATCTGAGTTCAGACCGGAGCAATCCAGGTCAGTTTCTATCTATAAAGCCACTTTTCCTAGTACGAAAGGACCGGAAAAAGGGGGCCCATGCTTCAGGCACGCCCCACCCCAACTTAGTGAAACCAACTAAACTAAACAAAGGGGGCAGACCCTACGCTCAAGATAAGAGTGTTGAGGTGGCAGAGCCTGGTAAATGCAAAAGGCCTAAGCCCTTTCCAGCAGAGGTTCAAATCCTCTCCTCAACTCATGCTAACCGCAATTATCACAAACCTAGTCAACCCGCTAGCCTACATCGTACCCGTCCTCCTGGCAGTAGCCTTCCTTACCCTCATCGAACGAAAAGTGCTAGGATACATACAACTGCGAAAAGGACCAAACGTAGTAGGACCCTATGGCCTCCTACAACCAATCGCAGACGGACTAAAACTCTTCATCAAAGAACCAGTCCGCCCTTCAACCTCCTCCCCCTTCCTATTCTTAGCCGCACCAATCTTAGCCCTGACACTGGCCCTAATGCTATGAGCACCCATACCAATCCCCTACCCCGTAGCCGACCTCAACCTAGGAATCCTGTTTATCCTCGCCCTATCAAGCCTGGCTGTCTACTCCATCCTAGGCTCAGGATGAGCATCAAACTCAAAATATGCCCTAATCGGAGCCCTACGAGCAGTTGCCCAAACAATCTCCTATGAAGTTAGTCTAGGCCTAATCCTACTCTCTATCATCGTCTTCTCCGGAGGCTTCACCCTGCAAACATTTAACATCACCCAAGAAGCCACCTGACTCCTCCTGCCTGCTTGACCCCTAGCAGCAATATGATACATCTCAACACTAGCAGAAACAAACCGAGCCCCATTCGACCTCACAGAAGGAGAATCAGAACTAGTATCAGGCTTTAACGTCGAATATGCCGGGGGCCCCTTTGCACTATTCTTCCTAGCCGAATATGCTAATATTCTCCTAATAAATACCCTGTCAGCCACCCTATTCCTAGGGGCATCCCATACCCCCACTATCCCCGAACTAACCTCAACCAACCTGATAGCAAAAGCAGCACTTTTATCAGTACTATTTCTTTGAGTGCGAGCCTCCTACCCCCGATTCCGATATGACCAACTCATACATCTAGTCTGAAAAAACTTCCTCCCACTAACACTAGCCTTTATCCTATGACACATCGCCCTCCCCATCGCATTCGCAGGGCTACCCCCACAACTATAGCACTGTAAGGAGTTGTGCCTGAGTGTTAAAGGGCCACTTTGATAGAGTGAACCACGGAGGCTAAAACCCTCCCAACTCCTAGAAAGAAGGGACTCGAACCCATACCACGGAGATCAAAACTCCAAGTGCTCCCACTACACCACTTTCTACAAGCAAGGTCAGCTAATTAAGCTTTTGGGCCCATACCCCAAAAATGTTGGTTAAAACCCTTCCTTTGCTAATGAGTCCCTACCTAATTACCCTTTTCTCGCTCAGCCTTGGCCTAGGAACCACCCTAACTTTCATCAGCTCACACTGATTACTAGCCTGAATAGGCCTTGAAATCAGCACACTAGCAATCATCCCACTCATAGCCCAACACCACCACCCCCGAGCAGTAGAAGCCACCACAAAATACTTCCTTACCCAAGCAACTGCAACAGCAATAATCTTATTTGCCAGCACAACCAACGCATGACTTACTGGTGAATGAGACATCACCCACCTCCTAAACCCATTCGCCTCCACAGTACTTACTATAGGCCTGGCACTAAAACTAGGCCTGGCACCAACACACTTCTGACTACCAGAAGTACTTCAAGGCCTTGACCTAACCACAGGCCTAATCCTCTCCACTTGACAAAAACTAGCCCCACTAGCACTGTTTATCCAAATCGCCCACACCACAAACCCCGCCCTCCTAACAACACTAGGCACTCTCTCAATGCTAATTGGGGGCTGAGGAGGGTTAAACCAAACCCAACTACGAAAAATCCTAGCCTACTCATCTATCGCCCATCTCGGCTGAATAATTATCATTATACAATTCTCCCCACAACTGACAGCCCTAGCCCTAATTATCTACATTATCACCACATCCACAGCTTTCCTCTCATTCAAAACAGCCACAACAACAAAAATCAGCACACTTGCACTAACTTGACCCAAAAACCCAACACTAATAACAACTACCACCCTGGCCCTACTGTCATTAGGAGGCCTCCCCCCTCTAACCGGGTTCATGCCAAAATGATTAATTCTACAAGAACTTGCAAACCAAGACATGCCCCTAATCGCTACACTCGCAGCCCTAAGCGCACTACTCAGCCTATTCTTCTACCTCCGACTATGTCACGCCACAGCCCTTACAATCTCCCCCTTCACAAACCACTCCACAACCCCATGACGCCTAAAAACCACCCAAATAACCCTTCCACTAGCCATAACAACAGTCATGACCCTACTACTTCTTCCACTAACCCCCACAATCATAGCCCTCATACCCTAGAGACTTAGGATAAAATAGACCAAGAGCCTTCAAAGCCCTAAGCAGGAGTGAAACCCTCCTAGTCTCTGACTAAGGCTCACAGGACTTTATCCCATATCTTCTGAATGCAACCCAGACACTTTAATTAAGCTAGAGCCTTACTAGATGAGAAGGCCTCGATCCTACAAACTCTTAGTTAACAGCTAAGCACTCAATCCAGCGAGCATTCATCTACCCCTTCCCCGCCAAGCCGGAACAAGGCGGGGAAGGCCCCGGCAGGGGTCTAACCTGCTCCTCTGGACTTGCAATCCAACATGCCATACACCACAAGGCCGTGATAGAAAGAGGGCTTGAACCTCTGTACACGGAGCTACAATCCGCCGCTTGGACACTCAGCCATCCTACCTGTGACAATCACACGCTGATTTTTCTCTACCAACCACAAAGACATTGGCACCCTTTACCTGGTATTCGGTGCCTGAGCAGGCATAGTCGGCACAGCCCTCAGCCTCCTAATCCGGGCCGAGCTTAGCCAGCCCGGATCCTTACTTGGCGACGACCAAATCTATAATGTTATTGTTACTGCACATGCCTTCGTAATAATTTTCTTTATAGTAATACCAATCATGATCGGAGGCTTCGGAAACTGATTGGTCCCATTGATGATCGGGGCACCAGACATAGCCTTCCCTCGAATAAACAACATGAGCTTTTGACTACTCCCTCCATCCTTCCTCCTGCTCTTGGCCTCCTCCGGAGTCGAAGCTGGGGCAGGGACTGGTTGAACCGTCTACCCGCCCCTGGCTGGGAACCTGGCCCACGCAGGAGCCTCTGTTGACTTGACTATCTTCTCCCTTCACCTCGCCGGAGTGTCCTCTATCCTAGGAGCCATCAACTTCATCACAACTATTATCAACATAAAACCCCCTGCCATCTCACAGTACCAGACACCATTATTTGTGTGAGCGGTATTAGTAACTGCAGTTCTCCTGCTCCTCTCCCTCCCAGTCCTGGCCGCAGGTATTACAATACTGCTAACCGATCGAAACCTGAACACCACTTTCTTCGACCCTGCAGGAGGAGGAGACCCAATTTTATACCAACACCTCTTCTGATTCTTTGGCCACCCGGAAGTCTATATTCTCATTCTCCCAGGGTTTGGAATTATTTCCCACATCGTCGCCTACTATTCAGGCAAAAAAGAGCCATTCGGCTACATGGGCATGGTTTGGGCTATAATGGCAATTGGCCTACTAGGATTTATTGTCTGAGCCCACCACATATTTACAGTGGGTATAGACGTAGACACACGGGCATATTTCACATCTGCCACAATAATCATCGCAATCCCAACCGGGGTAAAGGTGTTTAGCTGACTTGCCACCCTCCACGGAGGCGCCATTAAATGAGAAACCCCCATACTATGGGCATTAGGATTCATCTTCCTTTTTACAGTGGGGGGCCTAACAGGGATTGTCCTAGCCAACTCATCACTAGATATTGTTCTTCACGATACATACTACGTTGTAGCCCACTTCCACTACGTCCTCTCTATAGGAGCAGTATTTGCTATCATGGGAGGCTTTGTACACTGATTCCCCCTATTCACCGGCTACACCCTGCACCCAACCTGAACAAAAATTCACTTCGGAGCCATATTTATTGGGGTAAACCTCACCTTCTTCCCACAGCACTTCCTAGGACTAGCCGGCATGCCCCGACGCTACTCCGACTACCCAGATGCCTACACCCTTTGAAACACAGTCTCATCTATCGGCTCTTTAATCTCCCTAGTGGCAGTCGTTATATTCTTATTTATCCTTTGAGAAGCCTTCGTTGCTAAACGAGAAGTTATGGCTGTCGAACTAACCTCTACAAATGCAGAGTGACTACATGGATGTCCTCCACCATACCACACCTTTGAAGAACCTGCATTTGTTCAAGTTCAACCTTGACGAGAAAGGAAGGAATTGAACCCCCATGAACTAGTTTCAAGCCAGCTGCATAACCACTCTGCCACTTTCTTTCAATAAGGTACTAGTAAAACTAGACCATTACACTGCTTTGTCAAAGCAGAATTGCAGGTTTGACCCCTGCGTACCTTAAGCTAAAACAGCTCAATGGCACATCCCACACAATTAGGATTCCAAGACGCGGCCTCACCTGTAATAGAAGAGCTACTTCACTTCCACGACCACGCATTAATGATCGTCTTCCTAATCAGCACTCTGGTTCTATACATTATTGTTGCAATGGTCACCACTAAATTAACCAACAAATATATCCTTGACTCTCAAGAAATCGAAATTGTCTGAACTATCCTGCCGGCTGTAATTCTTGTTCTCATCGCCCTCCCCTCCCTACGAATCTTATACCTAATGGACGAAATCAACGACCCCCATCTGACTGTCAAGGCCCTAGGCCACCAATGGTATTGAAGCTACGAATATACAGACTACGAAGACCTCGGCTTCGACTCCTACATAATCCCCACACAAGACCTCTCACCAGGACAATTCCGACTTCTAGAAACAGATAATCGCATAGTCGTACCAATAGAAGCACCAGTTCGAGTCCTAATCTCTGCCGAAGACGTACTGCACTCTTGAGCTGTTCCAGCTCTAGGCGTAAAAATAGACGCTGTCCCTGGCCGCCTAAACCAAGCAACTTTCATCACTGCTCGCCCTGGGGTGTTCTACGGACAATGCTCCGAGATCTGCGGCGCTAATCACAGCTTTATGCCCATTGTAGTAGAGGCCGTCCCCCTAGAACATTTCGAAAATTGATCCTCTCTCATACTTGAAGACGCCTCACTGGGAAGCTAAATAGGGTTAAGCGTTAGCCTTTTAAGCTAAAACTTGGTGCCTCCCAAACACCCCTAGTGACATGCCTCAATTAAACCCGGCCCCCTGATTTGCCATCTTAGTATTCACCTGACTTATCTTCTTGTTTATCCTCCCACCCAAAGTTATGAAACACACCTTTACTAATGACCCAGCAGTACTTGACACTGAAAAATCCAAAAAAGAAGCTTGAAACTGACCATGACACTAAGCCTGTTTGACCAATTCATGAGCCCCGTATGCTTTGGTGTTCCCCTAATCGCCATCGCCCTTGTCCTTCCTTGAGCGCTCTTCCCATCGCCTTCAAGCCGATGAGTAAACAACCGACTCATCACCCTTCAAAGCTGATTCATTAATCGCTTTACCCACCAACTACTCCTACCCCTCAACGTAGGAGGGCATAAATGAGCCCTAATCCTGACCTCCCTCATAGTGTTCCTTCTCTCTCTTAATATCCTCGGACTCCTCCCATACACCTTTACCCCTACAACACAACTTTCTTTAAACATAGCCCTAGCAGTCCCATTCTGACTGGCCACCGTCATTATCGGAATACGAAATCAGCCCACCGTAGCCCTTGGACACCTCCTACCAGAAGGAACTCCTACACCATTAATCCCTGTTCTTATTATTATCGAAACAATCAGCCTATTTATTCGACCCCTAGCGCTAGGAGTTCGGCTAACAGCCAACCTTACAGCTGGCCACCTATTAATTCAACTCATCGCCACCGCAGCCTTCGTCCTTTTATCAACAATACCAGCCGTAGCCATTTTAACCTACACCGTCCTTTTCCTCCTTACCCTTCTTGAAATTGCAGTGGCTATAATCCAAGCCTACGTATTTGTTCTATTACTAAGCCTATATCTACAAGAAAACGTCTAATGGCCCACCAAGCACACGCATATCACATGGTTGACCCAAGCCCCTGACCCCTTACCGGCGCAGTAGCTGCTCTCCTTATGACCTCCGGCCTCGCAGTCTGATTTCACTTCCACTCCACCACGCTAATAACTTTAGGCCTCATCCTCCTACTACTCACAATGTACCAATGATGACGAGATATCATCCGTGAAGGAACCTTCCAAGGACACCACACACCCCCTGTCCAAAAAGGCTTACGATATGGAATAATCCTATTTATTACATCAGAAGTTTTTTTCTTCCTAGGATTTTTTTGAGCCTTTTACCACTCAAGTCTAGCCCCAACCCCAGAGCTTGGAGGCTGCTGACCACCTACCGGAATCACCCCCCTCGACCCCTTCGAGGTCCCCCTTCTCAACACTGCTGTTCTCCTAGCATCCGGCGTAACCGTAACCTGAGCCCACCACAGCCTGATAGAAGGTAAACGAAAACAGGCCCTCCACTCCCTAGCCCTAACTATTCTGCTTGGATTCTACTTTACAGCACTACAAGCCATAGAATACCAAGAAGCCCCCTTCACCATCGCTGACAGCGTATATGGTGCCACATTTTTTGTAGCCACAGGCTTCCATGGTCTCCACGTTATTGTTGGCTCAACATTCCTAGCCGTCTGCCTACTGCGCCAAATCCAATTCCACTTCACCTCAGAGCACCACTTTGGGTTCGAAGCAGCTGCTTGATACTGACACTTCGTAGACGTTGTTTGACTCTTCCTTTACGTCTCAATCTACTGATGAGGTTCATAATCTTTCTAGTATCAAACAATACAAATGACTTCCAATCATTTATTCTTGGTTAGACCCCAAGGAAAGATAATGAATCTGATCATTACAACCCTGCTCATTACATCAGCCCTTTCACTCCTTCTGGCCACAATCTCGTTCTGACTCCCACAGACGAGCCCTGATGCAGAAAAACTTTCCCCCTACGAATGCGGCTTCGACCCTCTCGGTTCTGCTCGCCTCCCTTTTTCATTACGATTCTTTCTAGTTGCTATCCTGTTCCTCCTATTCGACCTTGAAATTGCCCTCCTCCTCCCACTACCATGAGGCAATCAACTATTTAACCCCACCCACACCCTCCTCTGGGCCGCCACAATTCTTACCTTACTCACCCTAGGCCTAATTTACGAATGAACCCAAGGAGGCCTGGAGTGGGCAGAATAGGGGGTTAGTCCAAGCTAAGATCTCTGATTTCGACTCAGAAAATCGTGGTTCAATCCCACGACCTCCTCATGTCCCCTGCACACTTCAGCTTCTCCTCAGCATTTATGTTAGGACTCATGGGCCTAGCGTTCCACCGAACCCACCTCTTATCCGCCCTGCTATGCTTGGAAGGAATAATACTATCCTTATTCATCGCCCTCTCCCTGTGAACGCTTCAATTCGAAGTACCAGCTTTCTCCACAGCCCCTATGCTACTCCTAGCATTTTCAGCCTGTGAAGCCAGCACAGGGCTTGCCCTACTAGTCGCTACCGCACGAACTCATGGTACCGACCGACTTCAAAGCCTAAACCTCCTACAATGCTAAAAATTTTAATCCCCACAATCATGCTCTTCCCAACAATCTGGCTGACCCCATCTAAATGACTATGAACCACCACAACAACCCAAAGTCTCCTCATTGCTTTCACTAGCCTCACTTGATTCAAATGAAACTCAGAGACAGGCTGAACAACCCCCAACCCCTACCTAGGGGTGGACCCCTTATCAGCCCCCTTGCTAGTCCTCACATGCTGACTCCTGCCACTCATAATTCTGGCCAGCCAAAACCACATCCGCCCAGAACCTATTAGCCGACAACGAGTATACATCTCCCTTCTAGCATCCCTCCAAACCTTCCTCATCATAGCATTTGGGGCAACTGAACTTATTATGTTCTATATCATATTTGAAGCCACCCTAATCCCAACCCTCATTATTATTACCCGATGAGGTAATCAAGCCGAACGCCTCAATGCAGGAACCTACTTCCTATTCTACACCCTCATGGGCTCACTTCCCCTCCTAGTCGCCCTATTACTTCTTCAACAGCACACAGGCACGCTCTCTTTACTAACCCTTCAATACACCAAACCCCTGACACTCCTCACATGAGGGGACAAAATCTGATGAGCAGGCTGCCTCATTGCATTCCTAGTAAAGATACCCCTATACGGAGTCCACCTTTGACTCCCAAAAGCCCACGTAGAAGCACCCATTGCTGGATCAATAGTTCTAGCCGCCGTCCTCTTAAAACTAGGGGGGTATGGCATAATACGAATAATAGTGACTCTGGACCCTCTAACCAAAGACATAGCATACCCATTTATCGTCCTGGCCCTGTGGGGGATTATTATAACCGGCTCCATTTGCTTGCGACAGACAGACCTAAAATCCCTAATCGCCTATTCCTCCGTAAGCCACATGGGCTTAGTAGCAGGCGGTATCCTGATTCAAACCCCATGAGGGTTTACAGGGGCAATCATCCTAATAATCGCCCACGGCTTAGCATCCTCCGCCCTATTTTGCCTGGCTAATACTACTTACGAGCGAGTCCACAGCCGAACAATAATTCTTGCCCGGGGCCTTCAGACACTTTTCCCCCTGGCCGCAACATGATGGTTCGTTGCCAACTTAGCCAACCTGGCACTACCGCCCCTCCCAAACCTAATGGGAGAACTCCTAATTATTACTGCTATATTCAACTGATCCCCATGAACCCTTGCCATGACAGGCGCCGGGACCCTTATCACAGCCGCCTACTCCCTATACCTGTTCATCACCTCGCAACGAGGACCAACTCCACCTCACATCACAGCCCTCCCCCCGTTCCACACACGAGAACACCTGCTGCTGGCCCTCCACCTAATCCCTATCACACTACTCATTACTAAACCAGAACTGATATGGGGATGATGCTACTGTAGGTATAGTTTAAACAAAACGTTAGATTGTGGTTCTAAAAATAGAGGTTCAAACCCTCTTACCCGCCGAGAGAGGCTATGAAGCACACAGGAACTGCTAATCCCTGCCTCCGCAGTTAAAGCCTGCGGCTCACTCGCGCTCCTAAAGGATAACAGTCATCCGTTGGTCTTAGGAACCAAAAACTCTTGGTGCAAATCCAAGTAGCAGCTATGTGCATGCCACCTGCAACCCTTCAATCCTCCATAGCCTTAATCCTGGCAATTCTGTTGTTTCCACTAATTCTCAGCCTCTTTACAAAGCACCGCAACCCCCACCCACTTAAAACACACATCAAAACAGCCGTAGCCACAGCATTCACTGTCAGTCTCTACCCCCTATTAACCTTTGTAGCCCAAGGAGTAGAAAGCATCACAACCTCCTGACACTGAATAAATATCGGAAACTTCGATATCAACATTAGCTTCGCATTAGACAGCTACTCCTTAATCTTCATTACCATTGCCCTATTCGTCTCCTGGTCCATTCTAGAATTCGCAACATGATACATGCACTCCGACCCCTACGTAGACCAGTTTTGCAAATACCTACTCATCTTCCTCTTATCAATAATCATTTTAGTCTCAGCCAACAACCTCTTCCAACTCTTTATTGGTTGGGAAGGAGTAGGCATCATATCATTTCTTCTAATCGGTTGATGACACGGCCGAACAGACGCTAATACCGCAGCCCTCCAAGCAGTCCTATATAACCGAATTGGAGACATTGGACTGATCCTAGGCATGGCCTGGATCGCCACTAACCTCAACTCATGAGAAGTACAACAAATATTCCTTCTCTCCAAAGACTACGACATAACCATCCCCGCCCTCGGCCTAATCCTGGCCGCCACCGGCAAATCCGCCCAATTTGGCCTTCACCCCTGACTCCCCTCTGCCATAGAAGGGCCCACCCCAGTATCCGCCCTACTACACTCAAGCACCATAGTGGTGGCAGGCATCTTCCTACTCATCCGGCTCCACCCCTTAATAGAAAACAATCAACTGGCACTAACCACCTGCTTATGCCTTGGGGCCCTAACCGCCTTATTCACAGCCACCTGCGCTCTCACCCAAAACGATATTAAAAAAATTGTAGCTTTCTCAACATCCAGCCAACTAGGCCTAATAATAGTCACCATCGGGCTAAACCAGCCTCAACTAGCATTCCTTCATATCTGTACACACGCCTTCTTTAAAGCCATACTCTTCCTAAGTTCAGGCTCTATCATCCACAGCCTAAACGACGAACAAGATATCCGAAAAATAGGAGGCCTCCACAAACTAATACCTTTCACCACCTCCTGTCTAACCATTGGAAGCCTAGCCCTAACCGGAATGCCTTTCCTAGCAGGATTCTTCTCAAAAGACGCCATCATTGAAGCCCTTAACACCTCCTACCTAAACGCCTGAGCCCTTTGCCTAACACTTATCGCCACCTCTTTCACAGCAATCTACAGCTTCCGAGTAGTTTTCTTCGTATCCATGGGAACCCCCCGATTCCTCCCTCTCTCCCCCATTAATGAAAACGACCCCGCTATAATCAAACCCATCAAACGACTAGCCTGGGGCAGTATCATCGCTGGCCTAATCATCACATCAAACTTCCTACCCCTAAAAACCCCAACCATAACCATACCAATAACCCTCAAACTAGCTGCCCTGACAGTCACAATTGTAGGCCTCTTAACAGCGATAGAGCTAGCATCCCTAACCGCCAAACAACTCAAAACCACCCCCACCCTCCCCCTACACAACTTCTCAAACATACTGGGCTATTTCCCCACAACAGTACACCGACTGGCCCCTAAACTAGGCCTAACCATAGGACAATCAATTGCCACACAACTTGTAGACCAAACATGACTCGAAGCCATGGGCCCCAAAGGACTTTCTTCAGCACAAATCAAAATGGCCACCACCACAAGCAACATACAACGAGGAGTGATTAAAACCTACTTAACCACACTCCTCCTCACCTCCTCCCTAGCCATCCTGCTCGCCACCTAACTGCCCGAAGAACCCCCCGACTCTGCCCCCGAACCAACTCAAGCACCACAAAAAGGGTTAATAAAAGTACCCACCCTGTCACCACTAAAACCCCACCCCCATAAGAATAAAGCAGGGCAACCCCACCCATATCACCCCCCATCAAAGAAAAATCGTCACCCACAACACCCCACGACCCCTCATATCAACCCTCCCGTAACAACCACGCAACAGCCCCCACCCCTAAAAAATAAACTAAAACATGAACAACCACCGACCGATCCCCCCAGCTCTCAGGATGAGGTTCAGCAGCCATAGCTGCCGAATAAGCAAACACCACCAACATCCCCCCCAAATAAATTAAAAACAACACCAAAGATAAAAAAGCCCCACCATAACCAACCAACACACCACACCCAACCCCAGCAGCCACTACCAACCCAAGCGCAGCAAAATAAGGCGCCGGGTTAGAGGCCACCGCCACCAAACCCCCCACTAAACCAAACAAAAGCAAAGAAAAAATACGAGCCATAATTCCCACTCGGACTCTAACCGAAACCAATGACTTGAAAAACCACCGTTGTTATTCAACTATGAGAACCCCTAATGGCCAGCCTACGAAAAACACACCCACTCTTAAAAATCGCCAACAACGCAGTAATTGACTTACCCGCCCCCTCCAACATCTCTGCATGATGAAACTTCGGCTCCCTACTCCTACTATGCCTAGCCGTACAAATCCTAACAGGACTCTTCCTAGCTATACACTACACCTCGGACATCTCCACCGCCTTTTCCTCCGTGGCCCACATCTGCCGCGACGTAAACTACGGATGAGTTATCCGAAACATGCACGCCAATGGAGCCTCATTCTTCTTCATCTGCATCTACCTCCACATCGGACGAGGCCTTTACTACGGCTCCTACCTTTATAAAGAAACATGAAACATCGGAGTAATCCTACTCCTACTAGTTATAATAACCGCATTCGTCGGATACGTCCTCCCCTGAGGACAAATATCCTTCTGAGGCGCCACCGTAATCACAAACCTCCTCTCCGCTATCCCGTACGTGGGGAACACGCTAGTCCAATGAATCTGAGGAGGATTCTCCATTGACAACGCAACCCTAACACGATTCTTCGCCTTCCACTTCCTACTACCCTTCGCAATTGTGGCAGCCACAGCCCTTCACGCTTTATTCCTCCACGAAACAGGGTCAAACAATCCCGCCGGGTTAAACTCCGACGCAGATAAAATCCCCTTTCACCCATACTTCTCCTATAAAGATCTGCTAGGCTTTATAATCCTCCTCACAGCCCTACTATCCCTAGCCCTATTCTCCCCCAACCTCTTAGGTGACCCAGAAAACTTTACACCAGCCAACCCACTGGTCACACCTCCACACATTAAGCCAGAATGATATTTCCTATTCGCCTACGCCATCCTACGATCAATCCCCAACAAACTAGGCGGGGTATTAGCTCTCCTCTTCTCAATCTTGGTTCTAATACTAGTCCCCCTTTTACACACCTCAAAACAACAAGGACTCACCTTCCGGCCCCTTACCCAACTCCTATTCTGAGCGCTAATCGCAGACATCTTCATTCTAACGTGAATTGGGGGCATGCCCGTAGAACACCCATTTATCACCATCGGACAGATCGCCTCAATCCTCTACTTCGCCCTATTCCTTCTCATCAACCCCCTAGCCGGGTGACTAGAAAACAAAGCCCTCAACTGGCCCTGCGTTAGTAGCTTAGCCCTAAAGCACCGGTCTTGTAATCCGAAGATCGGAGGTTAAACCCCTCCCTATCGCCAGAAAAAAGAGATTTTAACTCCCACCGCTAACCCCCAAAGCTAGCATTCTAAGCTTAAACTATTTCCTGACATATGTGCGTTATATCTATATGTACTTTACATCATATATATAGTACATATATATGTGCTTCACATATGTATACGGCACGCATATATGTACTTAATACATTATATGTATAATTTTACATTAATGGGTTAAAACATATCATTAATATTTACCTAATATCGTTAATAGTCCTTTCAAGAATTACAAGCTGCGCTTATAAAAACATACATATTTATTTTAGTAGTGAGAGCCCACCAAGGAAGTTATAACTAAAGGCAAAATATGCTTGATGGTCAAGGACAGAAATTGTGAGGGTCACACAATATGAACTATTACTGGCATTTGGTTCCTATTTCAGGGCCATACAATGTAAACATTCCCCCCCCGTTCCTATAACCTGGCATTTGATTATTGGTGTAGTACTTATATATCCATGACCCACCATGCCAAGGCGTTCATTTATATGCATAGGGTTCCTTTTTTTTAGCTCACTTTCATTTGACATTTGGTCACTTTCAAAAGTAAATTAAATTTAAGGTAGAACATTTAGCCCTGGAGTAATTAAATAATTGAATTCTTCAAAGACATTCAGTAGATAACCACATAAATTTATATCAGGTGCATACATATATATACATCACCCCTATATTCCAGGATGCCCCGGGGCTCCACGACGACAAACCCCCCTACCCCCCACGCCAGGCGATTCTTAGTTATTCTGTCAAACCCCGAAACCAGGTAAGACCGCCAACGTGTGTTAACAAGTGATGAAATGTGTTAATATATAGTGATGCATTTCACATGCACCACACCGCATTTAATATAACAATTAAGTCAGGACATTTAACCCCTTCCCCACCACCCCACTCCTGCTCTACAAGCCACTTTTACATCCACACCACATATATTACATATTATATAGTTGTA